TAACCAACCCGCAATGAAAAGGGAAGGTATAGTAATGCTATGAATGACCCAGTATCGAATACTGGTAATAATATCAGCAAAAGAACGTTCTCCTGTGCTTCCAGACATGCCGAGCTCCACGTATTCTTGTACAGTCAAAAAGGGGATCGATTCCGTAAAAGATGAGATCAGTAAATGGGAATTCACTGAAATTGAATCTTTGTGAGATCGTCAATAGGGTACCAAGGGTGTCTTTAGAGTATACCGAATCAGTATAGCTATCCTTCTTCTGACACAGCAACGCAATTTCACAATTAGTATCTAAATGGAGTGCTAGAGACTTTCTTTTTTCTTTTATTGTTGCCTGTCGATGTAGTATTCTATACTATTCAATAAAAAAATTTTCAAATTCCTGTAGTAGTATAAGGGTTCTCTCCATTATCGGCTTCGGATTAGAAACTGAAGATCAGATAAAATGTGAATACAACGGGTTGCTTTCAAATAATTCGCGAGTGGGATTATCATATTCCATTCCCCTACACCTACAATTCAATTAGATCCAAAATATAAAAATATTCTTTCTTTTTGTGTTTGTAGAAGATGTTTTTTGTTGGAACCCCCCCCCCTTTTTTTTTTTTCATTTTTAAGGAATTGGTTAGTTGTCCAGTAAGAAGTAAGACTAGCCGATAGTCTTCGACGAAAGAAAGAGAACAAAGAAGAAAATAATCAATATTCGCGATGCACGCATTGTTGTATTAGAACCAAAAGGCCGTTCTTGATCGAATTATAATTATAAAAGGGCGGGGGGCTCTCTAATTTAAGATATGTAAAGAAAAAATGTATAAGTTTCGCACGATTAGATCATGCGAAACTCTTTTTCTTCTCATTAGAGATATTATGAGAATGAACCTACTACTGAATCTAATGAGGTCAAATCAAATTAAAGTAAAAAAGAAAAGGGAAAGTAATAAAGTAAAAGTAAAAAAAAGGGAGATTCTAGTATAATATAAGGTCATTCTTTGTTCGAAAATACACAATGTATTCGATACAATAATAAAAAAAAAGATCAAAATAAAAATAGAAATGATTTTCCAATTTTAAAGCGATTCAATTTCATTTTTTGAATGAAGTTACACAACAGAGTTTTTTATTATTTCTAATTTTGATTATTAATTATATAATATTAGTATAAGAATATTAGTTTTTAAGATGAATCTGTTGATTGGGAATTAGGGGATGCTCAGATATCACAGATGATGAATTGATTTCTTACCTATGTCACTCCCATTTTTTTTTATTACTGTTTAGAAGGATTGATGAATCAAAAACTTTCAATTGAAAGAATAAGTGAAATTGGTCTTTTTGCTTATTCTTGTTTGTATCTTTCAAAAATTTGAATTTAGGGAAGTGCTTTCTAAACATATGTATAAAAAGACCATATTTCATTTAGCCTCTTTATGCTTACTATAACTAGTTATTTCGGTTTTCTACTAGCGGTTTTAACTATAACCTCAGCTCTATTTATCGGGTTGAACAAGATACGACTTATTTGAAATTAATTGAACAAACGATTCATAAAAAAACGAAATCTTTCTGTGTTATTCCATATATTCTATAGTTTCTTAAGTTTCTTACCGTGTCAATTTCCAATTTTTGGTCATTGAGATTCATGGGCAATATGAATTAATAGTTAAGAATAGATATTACCTCTCCTTTTCCTCTTTCAAACAAATTGAAATGATTGAAGTTTTTCTATTTGGAATTGTCTTAGGTCTAATTCCTATTACTTTGGCTGGATTATTTGTAACCGCATATTTACAATACAGACGCGGCGATCAGTTGGACCTTTAATTAATTAATAGCTCTTTTTTTGATTGACCCCTACTTGCTTTATTAATTTTAATACATAGGGCAGGGGTCAAATTGAAATTGCTGTTCAATTATTTCATTTCAGTGTAATTTTCGACCTAAGAATAACAAGAATGGGATCACGCTCTGTAGGATTTGAACCTACGACATCGGGTTTTGGAGACCCGCGTTCTACCGAACTGAACTAAGAGCGCTTTATTATCACACTAAATATTTTGTAAGTAACCCTAATATATTATATTTTTGCATGCGTATCCTATTCTATAGTAGAATAGAGTCAAATGAAAGATTGATCATGTTATGGATGCCCAATTTAATCGATTTCAATTGGTCCCTCGTTACGATTCCTGCTCATAAGATAAGTAATAGAATAGGTAGGGATGACAGGATTTGAACCCGTGACATTTTGTACCCAAAACAAACGCGCTACCAAGCTGCGCTACATCCCTTTCAATTGGGTTACAGTGTCATTGTAGAGAATACCCGTATTGTTTTCCACATCTTTATTTACTCCATTTCTATACAAAAATTATCTTGTCATTTCTTCTTTTTGATCTCATATCATAGAACATATAATTAATTATTAATTAATTATAATAAACTACTTATATGCGTTACGTATAATGAAACCCGCTGTAAAAAAAATGAATATTTTGGGGAAACGCTGGTACAGAAAAGGGCACGTTTTTTTTAAGAAAAGGAATATTCTACTGAATCGTTGTACATTTCAATTTGAATTAGGGATTCCGCGGACAAATACAAGCGATCATTAACTCCATATATGTCTGATCATATATGTATTACAAATTCCAATAAAGAAGGAGGATTTCAAATAAAATGCGAGATCTAAAAACATATCTCTCCGTGGCGCCGGTAGTAAGTACTATATGGTTCGGGTTTTTAGCAGGTCTATTGATAGAGATCAATCGTTTATTTCCGGATGCGCTGATATTCCCCTTTTTTTCATTCTAGTTAGTAACATGGGAAGTGGTGAAGAAGATTAGGGATTTAATAAAATCTCTGTGACTAATCCCTCCCCTTCCCATCTTTTAATTTTAGAATTTTTAAAATTTGAATAAGTTCGAAAAGAGAAAGAATAAAAGTGGATTCAAATTCAGTGAAACTCGGAACTCGGGCCTCAGGCCCGAGGCTCGAATTAAAATAAAATTTTTCATTTAAATTATTTAAATGAAAATAATTAAAAAGAGAATGAGAACGGAAATGGAAATTGATGGATAGGTCAACAATATCATACAAAATACTTAAATGAAAGACGAAACGCTATATTGGGATTAGAAATGTAGTTAGAAATCATTGTATTACTTATTATTACTATCTTGATTGCAACGAAATTTTTCATAATTTTATTTCGAGTTAGCAACTTCTATTTTTTTTTTCGTTCCTTTTTTCTCTTTGGATCGCAAAATAGAATAGTTGAGTGAATCAAAAATACAAAGGGGGTTCATGGCCAAGGGGAAAGATGTTCGAGTAACAGTTATTTTGGAATGTACCAATTGTGCTGTTCGAAATGATGCTAATAAGGAATCAAAGAGGGTTGGTATTTCCAGATATATTACTCAAAAGAATCGACACAATACGCCTAGTCGATTGGAATTGAGAAAATTCTGTCCCTTTTGTTACAAATATACAATTCATGGGGAGATAAAGAAATAGATGGAACCGATTACACATATGTATTGTATGTCATCCTTCCAAGGAAGATGAAAAATGTCATATACCATATATTATATATAACATATATTTAAAGATAAACAAACCAAAAAGAAATCCCCGACAAAATTAGGATTTTCGGGATAAGGAATAAACAAATCATGGATAAATCCAAGCGACTCTATTTTAAATCCAAGCGATCTTTTCGTAGGCGTTTGCCCCCGGTTGGGTCGGGGGATCGAATTGATTATAGAAACATGAGTTTAATTAGTCGATTTATTAGTGAACAAGGAAAGATATTATCTAGACGGGTGAATAGATTAAACTTAAAACAACAACGATTAATTACTATTGCTATCAAGCAAGCTCGTATTTTATCTTTGTTACCCTTTCTTAATAATGAGAAACAATTTGAAAGAGGTGAGTCGGCTGCTAGAACTGCGGGTCTTAGAATCAAAAAGGGGGATAGGCTTACTCTTCACTTGAATCAAAATTCCAATACGAACTCAAAGGCGGATTGATGTTTTGTTCGAAAAATTCGCGAATTAAGATGTGAGTGTCGTGTCATAAGAAAAAAAGTATCGGGGAAAAAGAATAAATCTTTTTTTATTGAACGTCTTGTTTGTTCATTTTGACGACTTTATCATATTATTTGATTATATTTTATCATACTAATTTCTATTCTACCTTCCCGGAGTTAATTTTACAGCGCACTCCATTAAAATTTAAAACATTCCTATGGAGTCCTTCCAATCTACTTATTTTATAATCTCAGTGGAAATCATAGAAAGACAATTTCTATTTAATATAGCTATTTGCGCAAGTATTTTACGATTAAGAAGCAACTGCTTCTTGTACAGATTGTGTATGATAATATTATAACTATAGTATACTAAATTCCCTCGAATTGCTGCATTTATCCGAGTGATCCACAAACGGCGAAAATATCTCTTTTGCCTACCTCTATCCCGATAAGCCGAAAACAAAGCTCTTATTTTCTGTTGAGTAATAGTTCGAGTAAGTCTTGAATGAGCCCCTCGAAAGCTTGATGCAAATAAACGAATTTTTGTTCTACGTCTCCGAGCTATACATCCTCGTTTAATTCTGGTCATTGAATAAATGAAACTTTGATAAATAACTAATTGATTTCTTTTCTTTCAGTTATTCCCTTCCCCTTTACTAGTTTGTTAATAACAAAACGGATCCTTCCAATGTATAAAATAAAAACTCCAACGGCTTTTGCTACTATAACCTTCCCGCCCACGATTTTTTCTTTTTTTTTTTTAGGCATTTTACCTCGAAATAAGAAATAATATTGATACTAGATATTAAAAAAAGCATATTAATATTAAATAAAAACAAAAAGTAGTAAATATAAAATAGAAATGAATAAAAAAAAAAATAGTGGGTTCCATCGTTTCTATGGTTACTTCTTAAACGGCGAGATCCCTTCTATACACCGGAGCCCCTTCTTTTCTTTCATTTAATCAATGCTATTGTTAACTTGTACAGTTCACACTTTTTGGCTCTACCCATGAATTATTCAGTAATCCGTCTTTCACAACGAGATCCACTTATACAGTAACGGTATTTAATTATGAAGATTAACTGTGTAGCTGACCCTCTTAGTCCGTTGTTGAAAGAGTAAGGGCGTAATCTTTCTTGCCTTTAAATGGGATTCCCCCCGCTTAATGGATAAACATTTGCTACCAATGGGAAATTCTTTCTCATCTTAAATTGAAAATGGAGACAATTGGATTTACACCACTAGAAACCATAAATTTTGATACACAATAGAAGGGTATGATAGATACTTTTTAGATAGTGAATGGGGTTCTTCCGTTTTATTTTATCTTATTTACTGTTACTGATCACTGATACTGGAAAAATGGGTTCTTTTCTTTTGCCCCAGTCCATGCTCTGAACGAGTCACACATACACCCTAGTACATGTTCCTCGTCGCTGAGGGCATCCCCCAAGGGCGGGGGATTTCGTAACATTTCTGATTGGCTTTCTCGTCTTTCTAATAAGTTGTTTAATAGTTGGCATGTTGACTCGTATACATAATGAGCTGGTTTAGATCGATCCTAACCGGCCGATTAGGAATTACTTCTATAGTAATAAATTAATTAATAGAATACTCTATCAAACCCAGTAAGAAGATAAAATTTCAAATGGCGTATTTGTATTTGCGCGAAATCCCTGTTATTTTTTATTCTACCCCTACATGATCAACAATTCCATGAGCTTGGGCTTCTGTTGCTGACATAAAAACATCTCTTTCCATGTCTTCGGATACAACCCATAGAGGTGTGCCTGTTCTTTGTACATAAACCCTTGTAATGGTTTCGCGCAGCTTCATCATTTCTTCCGCTTCCAGGATAAATTCTCCTGCGGGTGCCTCATAAAAAGAACTAGCAGGTTGATGGATCATTACCCTGATTATATAACCTAATAAATGGTTCTTCTATCTCGAAGAGAAATCAAAGAGAATAAATTAAATAACGAGTAATGATATGAAAACCAAAAGATAGAATTGAACAACCAACCGTACAGGCATCTCTTGCGCATTGCATACGGCTATACAATGGAATTTACTTTATAACCTCCATTCCATTGAAGAAGTATAAAATCAAATTCAAATATTCAAATATAGGGCCTATCAGACCCCGATCGGTAAATAATCCAATAACCATCCTTCATTTTATTTTGGAGTAGTTAAAACATACTATGATGGTTCCGTTGCTTTATATATTTATTTAGTCTGTTATTAAGCAATCCCAAAGTTTCTTTTTTTTGTATTCTTTCCTAAGATAAATATTGTTATTATCCCTCTGGTGTGAAAACAAAAAAGTTTGTGACGCTGCAATAGGCTTCCGATAAATCAGATAAAATCGGAAATGCCCTTTATCTCATACTATTCGTTCGATATATAATCTAATGATTGATTTTTGAAAAAAAAAAACAAAAATAAAAAAAAAAAAAAAAAGGGTTTCTCATATCGAATTCAAAATGCCATGCTATTATTACTTAATAGTCATATTTCATATGGCGAAGGCATAGTCTTCTTTTTTCTCTCAAATACAAAACTCATTGGCGCCGAGCATGAGGGAATGCTAGACGTTTGGTAATTTCTCCTCCGACCAGAAGAAAAGATCCTATTGAAGCGGCCAATCCCATGCATATTGTCTGTACATCTGGTTGTACAAATTGCATAGTATCATAAATAGCTACTCCGGGTATTACCCACCCCCCGGGAGAGTTTATAAACAAATACAGATCTTTGCTATCATCCTCTAGACTGAGATATACCATAAGACCAATAATTTGATTCGAGAGATCGCTATCAACCTCTTGGCCTAAAAAAAGTAATCTTGCTCGATAAAGTCGGTTGATTAGGATATAATTGTATCCTTAGGAACCGTACGCGCACCTTTTGATGCATACGGTTTACCAAAAATCGCGCAAAAAAAAGAATCAATGTGTAGATTGCAGCCCTCATTCTTTTTTATTTTCATAGGGGGCTCTTTCTAACTTCTAACAAAGGGCTTTTTTTCTTCCATTTTTCAAGAAGGATTTGTTTTGGCCTGTTTACTTTACCTATATATATAAATAAAATATATATATAAATAATTTACTAAACTTATCGAATGAACTTCTCATTGATGTATTGTTTCATCGAGATCGAATCCAAATAACGATGCCATTTTCTTGTTCCTGAATGGGCTTTTTCAATTTTTTTAGGTTTATGCTCTACTCCGAGTAAAGATAGGCCCGATTTTTATTTGCACATATAGGGCAAATGTCCCAATACCACGTCTTTTTGCTATGGCTTTTTTTATTTTTCAATTTCATTTATTTCATGTCTTCCACTAAATATTCAATGTATTCATTATATTACTCGATTGATTAAACAGTTTGAGATCGCTCCTGTTTATAAATAGAATATTATAAAAGTAGTAATCTTAGATATATTACCAATTGGGTTTTTTCTAAACGGAGCCTGGATACTTCATTTTTTTGGTCCAGTCGAGCCAACCATAAATTATTCTAATTGATAATATTAATCTGATACCCCTACAAAAAATAAATAGAATTAAATTGTATTTCACGCTCCAAACTTTTGATAATTCAATCAATCTTTTTTGGGCGAAAGAGGGGATATCTCGATCAGGGGAGAGAATGGGGAAATTCCATGTGACCCAATATATCTGACAAGTCGCACTATATGTCAACCCACGATGCATCTTCCTCTCCAGGACTTCGAAAAGGTACTTTTGGAACACCAATAGGCATAAAATGAAAGAAAAAAATTAAGTACTATATCTTACTTTGATGTGGAAGCGTAACAACGGGTTTATTGTCTTAATAAGATTAGCCTTTATCATAGTTTATCCATAAATTGAATAAGTTCATAACAATAACATAAAAAAAGAAAACCGAATGATTATGACTAAAGGAAAATTTTTACGAAACGAATGGGTCTTTGGAATGATATGAACAAATGGGTATGTCTTCACTCAGAGAAAATTAAAGTGGGATCAATCCCCTCTACCATTGCGTATTGGTACTTATCGGGTATAGAATAGATCTGCTTATTTTTGTTCCTACAAATGGAATTCGTCTATTATTACTATCTATTATTATTACTAAAAGAATAGAACAAATATTAATTCTTTCCTCGAGAAAATCTACCGAAAGAGTGGGTCCGGAGCATAGTTTTTTTACTTTTTACAATGCAATAAAGTTACATAGTGTCTATTATTCGTTGATTAAAGGGGTATTTCCATGGGTTTGCCTTGGTATCGTGTTCATACCGTCGTATTGAATGATCCGGGTCGTTTGATTTCTGTTCATATAATGCATACAGCTCTAGTTGCTGGTTGGGCCGGTTCGATGGCTCTATACGAACTAGCGGTTTTTGATCCCTCTGACCCCGTTCTTGATCCAATGTGGAGACAGGGTATGTTTGTTATACCCTTCATGACTCGTTTAGGAATAACCAATTCATGGGGCGGTTGGAGTATCACAGGAGGTACTATAACGAATCCGGGTATTTGGAGTTACGAAGGTGTGGCCGGGGCACATATTGTGTTTTCCGGCTTATGCTTTTTGGCAGCTATTTGGCATTGGGTGTACTGGGATCTAGAAATATTTTCTGATGAACGTACAGGAAAACCTTCTTTAGATTTACCTAAGATTTTTGGAATTCATTTATTTCTTTCAGGGTTGGCTTGTTTTGGGTTTGGCGCATTTCATGTAACGGGGTTGTATGGTCCTGGAATATGGGTGTCCGATCCTTATGGACTAACCGGAAGGGTACAATCTGTAAATCCAGCGTGGGGTGTGGAAGGTTTTGATCCTTTTGTTCCGGGAGGAATAGCCTCTCATCATATTGCAGCAGGGACATTGGGCATATTAGCCGGCCTATTCCATCTTAGTGTCCGTCCGCCCCAACGTCTATACAAAGGATTACGCATGGGAAATATTGAAACCGTCCTTTCCAGCAGTATCGCTGCTGTCTTTTTTGCCGCTTTTGTTGTTGCTGGAACTATGTGGTATGGTTCAGCAACTACCCCGATTGAATTATTTGGTCCCACTCGTTATCAATGGGATCAGGGATACTTCCAGCAAGAAATATATCGAAGAGTTAGCGCTGGGATAGCCGAAAATCAAAGTTTATCAGAGGCTTGGTCTAAAATTCCTGAAAAATTGGCTTTTTATGATTACATCGGTAATAATCCGGCAAAGGGGGGATTATTCAGAGCGGGCTCAATGGACAACGGGGATGGAATAGCTGTTGGGTGGTTAGGACACCCTATCTTTAGAGATAAGGAAGGGCGTGAACTTTTTGTACGTCGTATGCCCACTTTTTTTGAAACATTTCCGGTTGTTTTGGTAGACGGAGACGGTATTGTTAGAGCCGATGTTCCGTTTCGAAGGGCAGAGTCGAAGTATAGTGTCGAACAAGTAGGTGTAACTGTGGAGTTCTATGGTGGCGAACTGAATGGAGTCAGTTATAGTGATCCTGCTACTGTGAAAAAATATGCTCGACGCGCTCAATTGGGCGAAATTTTTGAATTAGATCGTGCTACTTTGAAATCCGATGGTGTTTTTCGTAGCAGTCCAAGGGGTTGGTTTACTTTTGGCCATGCTTCATTTGCTCTGCTCTTCTTCTTCGGACATATTTGGCATGGCGCTAGAACCTTGTTCCGAGATGTTTTTGCCGGTATTGACCCAGATTTGGATGCTCAAGTAGAATTTGGAACATTCCAAAAACTTGGGGATCCTACTACAAGACGACAAGTAGTCTGATACAAGATTGATTTCTTACTTTTATTTTTGTGATTTAATAACATAGACAGGGAGCCGGATAAATCTTGATTTGAATCGCTGCCTTTGCCCTTTCCTTGACTCTTTCTCTTTAGTTATCCGGGAGACGACCCAAAATAAACAGGCATGGAAGCTATAATTGTAAACCACAATCGAATCTATGGAAGCATTGGTTTATACATTCCTCTTAGTCTCGACTCTGGGAATAATATTTTTCGCCATCTTTTTTCGGGAACCACCTAAAGTTCCAACTAAAAAGATGAAATGATTTTTTATTATCTCGATTGAAGTAATGAGCCTCCCAATATTGGGAGGCTCATTACTTCAACTAGTCTCCGTGTTCCTCGAATGGATCTCTTAGTTGTTGAGAGGGTTGCCCAAAAGCAGTATATAAGGCGTACCCAGTAAAACTTACAAGTAAACCAGATATAGAGATGGCAACTAAGGTTGCTGTTTCCATTATTATATAATTTTAAGACCACAATGGATCTATGCTAAGATCATTTATTTACAATATAATGGTATACAAAGTCAACGGCTCTCACTGAATACAAAATAGGATTTATGGCTACACAAACCGTTGAGAATAGTTCTAGATCTGGTCCAAGACGAACCATTGTAGGGGATTTATTGAAACCACTGAATTCGGAATATGGTAAAGTAGCTCCAGGTTGGGGAACTACTCCTTTGATGGGTATTGCAATGGCTCTATTTGCGATATTCCTATCTATTATTTTGGAGATTTATAATTCTTCCATTTTACTGGATGGAATTTCAATGAATTAGATTCACAAGAACTACTAAATCGCTTTTCACTACAAAGTGAATCATTTAGGTCGTTTTTAGCCCATTCTATTTTTGGGTAGTTCGACCGTGGAATTTCTTTGTTTCTGTATTTCCGGAATATGAGTGTGTGACTTGTTATAATTGATCCTATGGATACTACAGAGAGTGGTTCTGTCATCTTGATACAGATGGTTTTACCTCGTCGGATATTCATTCTAGTATCCGGAACGCGCGGAATATAGGAAATAGATTACAAACTATTCTAACTATGATTCATATTTTATATTAAGACCTCGCGGGCCGGACTCCAAAAAAAAGAGTTAACCCCCAAATAGTTAAAAAAGGGGGTTAGAAGTGATAAATCGACAGATTTTTATTCTTTTTCCCGTTTATGCTTATTTTAATTAAGGGACAAACCTTTCTTTAAATTTTTATTCAGTATATCTATTCATTGAATAAGTGATGATCCAACGATTCTTACTCAGGGAATTTTTGGACTTAGTTTGAAGGTTTTCTTGAATCATCGTGGTTGTAGTATGAATCTGAGGTTTTAATCGATTCATAGGGTCTTAACAAGAGAATTCCTATCAATAATAAAGAAAACAGAAGTAAAACCGCGTTACACACAAATAAGAATAACAAATAAAAGAAAAAAAAAATAGGTAAATAGAGGATTCAAGAGGCCTGTAACAATCAACATAAAGACGAATGAGCCAACTTGATATTTTTTAGCATTATAATCACAAAGAAGAGCTTTCAGATTTTTATTCTTTCGTATCTTTAGAGAAAAAGAAAGAGTGAATCATAGGAGGAAAGATAAATAAGTTTCAAACTTTTTATTACACATATCCATTCTAGCCAGTATTTGGGTGGTTTTTGTTTGAGCCGTACGAAATGAAATTCTCATATACGGTTCTCAGAGGGGGAGTTCCCTGGATTTACCTATCTCAATAAAGTATATGATTGGTTCGAAGAACGTCTTGAGATTCAGGCGATTGCAGATGATATAACTAGTAAATATGTCCCTCCCCATGTGAACATATTTTATTGTTTAGGCGGAATTACACTTACTTGTTTTTTAGTACAAGTAGCTACGGGATTTGCTATGACTTTTTACTATCGCCCAACGGTTACTGAGGCTTTTGCTTCCGTTCAATATATAATGACTGAAGCTAACTTTGGTTGGTTAATCCGATCAGTTCATCGATGGTCCGCAAGTATGATGGTGCTAATGATGATCCTGCACGTATTTCGTGTGTATCTCACCGGTGGCTTTAAAAAACCTCGTGAATTGACTTGGGTTACAGGTGTAGTTTTAGCTGTATTGACCGCATCTTTTGGCGTGACTGGTTATTCCTTACCCCGGGACCAAATTGGTTATTGGGCAGTCAAAATTGTAACAGGCGTACCGGAAGCTATTCCTGTAATAGGATCGCCTTTGGTAGAGTTATTGCGCGGAAGTGCTAGTGTAGGCCAATCCACCCTGACTCGTTTTTATAGTTTACACACTTTTGTATTACCTCTACTTACTGCCGTATTTATGTTAATGCACTTCCCAATGATACGTAAGCAAGGCATCTCTGGTCCTTTATAGAGAAGAAATAGTATTATAGATCATAGATATTTGTAATCAGTCATTTATCACTTCACTCAGGGTAGGAACAATAGGATTTCATTGCTATAAATATGGATTATTGAAAAGAATAAAACATGTATTTGGATCTTTTCCTTCAACCCCGCAAAATTGTATTATTTATTTGACACTAATGGTTGAAGTGAATTTTCTGAAGATAAAATGGATTATGGGAGTGTGTGGCTTGAACTATTGATTAGTCCGTGCAGATATATGCCTATCTGCCACA